GGTAATGCCAGAATTTTTTTATTTTGTGAGGATCAATCAAATAGATTTTGTGAGGATCAATCAAATAGGGTTTTCAAAATATTCTAAAAAAACAATGATAAATAGATATGAATATGAATAGAGCAAGAAAAGAAGGAAATAAAAAAACATAGTATAGAAAAGATATCCAAAATGATATAGAAATCACTATCCTACCCTTAGTTTTTATTTCCTTAATTTAATTAATTGTATTTCGTTTGATTAGGGTAAAGTTCCTTAAAAACCTCTGCTTTTTTTAAAATATCCTGAACAGTTCCTGTAGGCTGAGCGCCTTTTTCAAGGAAATAGAGAATCGCGGGAACGTTTAAATAAGTTTGATTCTTGATCGGATCATAAAAACCCACTTTCCGAAGATCTCTTCCTTCTCTTCGGGATCGAACATCAATTGCAACGATTCGGTAGACGGCTCATCGGGATAGATGTAGATGAAAAAGAACCCCCCCTAGAACCGTATAGGAAGTTTTCTCTTCGTACGGCTCGAGAAAAAAATGATTAGAAGTTTTGTTTATGGATAAAATTAGATTAGAATAAATAGAAAAGGAATCCGTAAAATAAATGAGTCTATAATTTAACTCATAGTCATTTTTTTAGCTTCCTGAAAAAAATCATTTGTACTCATAACTCAAGTTCAATAATTCTCAAATATCTTAAAGAAAAATCTTTAAGATATTTTTTTATTGAGTGGTCTTTAACCCCCCCTTTTTTTGTCTCGTTTAAAATCTATTTTGATTCTTTATTCGGATCCGTGAGACAATTGAAGTGGTGTTTCCTTGTTCTGGGATCCTTTATCTTTGTTTTAAATCATTGGGTTTAGACATTACTTCGGTGCTTCTTAATCCTTTCAAAATGGTAGCAACATACCCCTTTTGTGATTTCTTTCTATCAAAGAATCATACGGTTGATTCGTGCGCGATACACTGTGGATCGAAAAAGTTTTAACCCTTCCAACAAAAATTTTTTTAATTGAAAATTTGCTCGAATCGGATCCTTTCGATTTCTATATCGAAGATATACTTACGAAGTTGTTCCAATTTATTGATTGGCATTAACCCTAGATCGTTGCTCCTGAGAAATTAATAAATACTTTCTACCCGAGCTCCATCATGCACTATTTACATTACAACCCAATAAAAAAAGAGGGGTTCTAGTAGAATAGAACAAACGACGTCGAGCCAAGAGCACTTTCATTCCTATATAAAATGGTGGATGTAAGAATAAGAATCCACGCCGGATCGTGTCCTTCAAGTCGCACGTTGCTTTCTACCACATCGTTTTAAACGAAGTTTTACCATAACATTCCTCTAATTTGGAACCAGTATGGAATTGATTCAATTATGGAATCATGAATAGTCATTGGTTCGCTCGGTACATAGACATAGTCATTTATATTTTTTCTTATCTATCTACATAGATAATAAAGATTTTTCTGAAGAAATATTAGCAAGACCCCGGCTTTTTTTGTATGAATGGAACATTTTTCTATAAATATCGATCTCAAAAAAATATCTAACAGAAATATCCAGAAATCTAAATATAGAAATAACATAACTAACAGAAATCACAGGAATAAATAAATTATATTTGACTCTGCCTCTTCAAGTGACTCAATAAGATAGACTGACCCATTTCCAACTTCCCCAAGATTCAATTCCAACTTCCCCAAGATTCAATCCATAAGGAATCATTACAAATCTTGCTACTTGAAAAAGTTTCCTACTTCTGCATCATTATTTGAATCAAGTTTTGCAGTAAAGACTCCATTTTATTATCATAAGAAAAATATTTTCGAATGGAATTGTCAATGATGTAAAGCAAATAAGCTAAATAGATCGAACAATAAAAAGAAATATTATTGTTAAATATTTCAATTTTAATATTTTAGGGATGCTAATTATTTTTCACAAAAATAGAAAGACTATTGTGACTGAAATAGGATAACAATACATACCTATAAGCTAAGCACTTCCTCGTTTTATATGTATTTTCATATTTTGTTTAGCCTGAGATTAAGTAATCTTTCTGGAACTGTGATCTATGTCTCATCTTATCTTTATCTGAATCAGAAAAGGTTTCAGTTATCAGTTACTTTTGCATTTGCATGTCATTTGAACTCGATTTAGTTCAGTTTGTGAAAAACTTAGATATGATTCCGAAAAGAATCATTCAAAATTTAAAAAAGAAAGAGGAATAATATTCTATCCAATATTAGACCTTTAAACAGAACCTTGTTGAACAAAAAAGAAGTATTCAGATACAACGGATATGCTCTGGGACGGAAGGATTCGAACCTCCGAATAGCGGGATCAAAACCCGTTGCCTTACCGCTTGGCTACGCCCCATTTCTACTTTTATTGGACACTAATACTAATAAAGAATAATATTGGTATTAAGTGTTCGTCAATTCCAGACCAAACTATCTATAGAAAATCTTTATTCTTTATAGAATCTATTATAGATTCGTGCTAGGATTTTGACATGTGTATATCTAGAATTCAACTGAATTTATTGATCATTACATATAATTCAATTAAGATATTGTATGAAAGTATGATTTCTTCTATTCTCCTTTGAGAATTGGAGGATTTTTGATTGAATGGAAAAAGAAGGATTTTTTTGTCTACCCTACTTTCTTTATTTTTCCTTATATCAATAACTCAATCAAAATGCAATTATCTCGACGAAAAAAATGTCTGTTATGCTTAATATCTTTAGTTTGATCTGTCTTAATTCTGCCCTTTATCCGAGTAGTCTTTTCTTCGCCAAATTGCCCGAAGCCTATGCTTTTTTGAATCCAATCGTAGATGTTATGCCAGTCATACCCCTGTTCTTTTTTCTTTTAGCCTTTGTTTGGCAAGCTGCTGTAAGTTTTCGATAAGATCTTTAATACTATCCTAGAAAATTCATGATTTATTCGATAAAAATTATAACAATTGATAAGATCAAATAAGTCTGACAGTATGAACCTTCGATTCAAACATTGAAATTATCGGATAGCCGCGAGAAACCCGGCTCGCCGCATTTCCCGATTTTAATCCTTTTTATGGTTAAATACCTTATTAGCTTAGGGCCCCTTACAATAGCTAATTATGGATATGAAAGTGATTTGTGGTAATTAAAGACTCTTATTATATTACAAATTGAAATGAAATTTCATTTCAACTTCATTTGAATTTCTGAACATTCTTTTCTATTTCTAGAATTTATTTCTTGGTGTCAAAATAGGATATGTGATATAAAAATGGAGGATCTATTATCTTTTCTCGTTTTTCTTTTTCAAAAAATGATCTTGGAGGTTGTGTAATGCTTACTCTCAAACTTTTCGTTTACACAGTAGTAATATTCTTTGTTTCTCTCTTCATCTTTGGATTCCTATCCAATGATCCAGGACGTAATCCAGGACGTGAAGAATAAAATAAAAATTTAGTTTTTCTTGCTTGATTTTACAATTTTCTTTCAATTTTATTTTAGCTATTCCACACGTTTAACTAGGAAAAAATAATAAGGGGGTTTGCGAAAATTGAAAGAAAAAAAATAGAAAGTCATCAACGGAAACGGAAAGAGAGGGATTCGAACCCTCGGTACGAATAACTCGTACAACGGATTAGCAATCCGCCGCTTTCGTCCACTCAGCCATCTCTCCCAATTGAAAAAGATAATTACTATGTTACATTACACATCAAGTAAGGATTAAAGAAAGTATTTCTTTCACATTCTTTATCGTTATTATATAATTAGCAATTCCATTTAGATGCTCGAAAGATCCAAATAGAAAGATAAATAAAGAAGACCTTCTTGCTTTTATTTTGTTCGAGGTGCCTTTTGGGCCTGGCCCGGTCAATACCCAGCCGGGCCTTTTTTTGTTCCAACGAATTCCCTTTATTTATAGGCAACATACTCTAAATACTTGGTATCTGTGTAACAATTTGCGTTCTGGGGTTTACATATACTTCTAATTTTTGTTATAATGGAAATGGAGAATTATTTTTGATTCAAAAGAATCAATTAAGGATGTATCAATTTGTATTTTCTTATGTCATTAGGCAAACCAAATTTTATATTCAAATCTAAGAATAATTCACAAATTCTCAGTCAACGAATAGTTAATGGTTCCTGTTTGTCATAAATTTTAGCTTTTTTGAGTCAAAATATAATTTGATTTTTCAATAGAAAAGTGAGTGGAATTTTTTCGGCATTGTGTGTTTTGAGATACTATACAATCAATCAAAGGGGTAAATAAAACACAATCAAAAGGGGAAAAAGAGTTTCTTTTATAATTTTTTTATATTTATTTAGAAAAAGGATGAAAAAGGGGATGCAAGTACAATAAACTAAAGTTTAGTAATCCAACGGTAATTTTTTATCCTGTTGTGTATCGTTTTGGCGGCATGGCCGAGTGGTAAGGCGGGGGACTGCAAATCCTTTTTCCCCAGTTCAAATCCGGGTGCCGCCTCATCAACAAATGAATAGAAATATCTTATTCTGCTCTGCTGATATAACTAAACCTAATTTTCCCCAGCAAAACAGAATAAGGGGACTGTTGATACTTGGTTGATTCTAAACATCTGTTCTGGTAATTTTGTAAAAGATTGGAAATCTTTGAATATAAAAAGATTATAAAGGTCGAAGCAAGACTTTCCGATTCCCTTCTACTGCTAATGTATACTCATTGGGTCTTGAATTACATCGGATAGCCGGGGGATAATTCAACTACTAGTTAGGGAAAGTCCTTTCTATACTGTAATCTACATATATAGACTCGCGAGAATCTCTGAGTGTTCAGGCATTCAATCACTATTAGATTGAGATTGGATAGATTTTTTATAAAAAAGAAAAAGTTAAAAAAATCATTTTTTTTAACCCCTCGTCAAGAGTATAATATACTATCTCCCAACTCCTTCAGCTAGACAATCGCGAAGGGGTACGCATTATATCAAATATCAAATAGGAAATAAAAGTATGTAATAGATAGCAATTGATCTATTTTTACTTTGAAGGGCAAGAAAAAAAGGAAAGGGCTCTCTTATTTTATTACTGTACGTTCCATTCCATTAGTAACATTCCTTTGTAGTGTCATTGTGTATTTTACTTGTGTTTAGTCTTTTCTCATTAGAAATCATATAGGAATTTTTGAAATGGCTTTATTTGATTGGTTCATCAATAGTGTTTGGTCAGAATCCCTTTTTGACTCTGGACCATTCATTCTACTATTATTAGTGAGCAATAATGGAATAATTCTATCATAGAGATAAGGGACATAATTCACATGGATATAGTAAGTCTCGCTTGGGCTGCTTTAATGGTAGTCTTTACATTTTCCCTTTCACTCGTAGTATGGGGAAGAAGTGGACTTTAAAAGCACTCCTAATTTAGTTGAGGAATCAAACGCTATCAATTCTTTTATAGATCGTTCCGTAACGCATTTTTTATTTGAATTGAAATAATTTTGAAATAAAAATATCTTCATTTCAAAATTCCATTGGATTCTAGTGGAGAAATGTATTCTATAACAGTAAAACGATTATTTCAGATTCATCGGAATAAATAGATGTATCAAAGAAATAGAATTGGGTCCTACGTCAATTCTATATATGGATTAATAACTACATATATTGAAGATAGAAGCTAATAGAGTATACCAACTCTATTTACAACTTTATACACTACTATAACATAACACTACTAGAGAGTATGGTAAGTAAGAAATAAATTTCTTACTTACCATACTCTCGGATCTCATAGAATACCGCGGATTATAGCCCCTTGATTTCATTTAAGACGCAAAAATAGAATACTTTTCATTTGATTTCTTCAACTATTGATAAGAATTCAAAATTCAAGTTTCATTTAAAGTAATTAATTGTTTTGACTGACTGTTTTTACGTAAATTATAAGTAGAAAAGCAGTAGGAACTAAAATGAACAGTGCAGTAGCAATAAATGCAAGAATATTTACTTCCATAATCTCATCGTTTTTTTATTTCACAATAACTCGGGATTTAATCCCATAGAGATGATAAATCTTTCACCTGTCAATTCAATGAATGCATTATCTATCGATGATCTTGAATCGGATCATGAATAACAATATCTAAGCTATTAAATTAATTCGTCGTCGAGAATTGAATAGTATAACATACGAAGATCTTTTATCCATACCGAATCCAATCTTGGATTCCCGGACCAATAAAAAACTCCTTTATTTCTCCTTATTTTCTGTTCTTTCTTTTTAGGTCTTCCTTGTAGAACCATCAAATGAAGTATCATCTAACCACGCGTCTGTTTCCATTAACTACAAAACCCCAACAAACAATACAAGCGAAGTGGAAAAAGAGAGGAATTAGGTTCTAAATTTTAATGATCCAATTTTCTTTGGAAGACAAAGAAGTATGAGAAAAATGAGTCGCGGGAGAAAAAATGGAATATTCTATCAACTTCACTATTTTAGTTATTTTCATTTTTGTTTAGGGTTTGTTCTTTCTTCGACAGAATCCTGAAAAAAAGAGGGGAAACCCCTTCGGAATTCAATTATGCTCCCCTTCTTTCGCAGAAAATAAAGAGGCGAATTGATGTACTTATTGGATCCGTCGGGACTGACGGGGCTCGAACCCGTAACGTCCGCCTTGACAGGGCGGTGCTCTAGCCTATTGAACTACAATCCCAGGGAAATAAGAAGAGATCTAGCAGAAAATTTGGATAGGTATTTCTTAAGAACAAGAGGGCTCTACGTAGGTTGCCAAATTGTTGGGCCGAGCTGGATTTGAACCAGCGTAGACATATTGTCAACGAATTTACAGTCCGTCCCCATTAACCACTCGGGCATCGACCCAACGCCTAATTCATTTTAGACGTTCCATAATCAACTTTCTTTCATCTCCCAGGCAGACTTGACAAATAAATATAAATATCAAATGATATAAAATATGAAGTCCTTCTAAGTAGACTAATAGAAGGACTTGACAAACAGGGATCAATTGATATAAAATCCCACTCCTATAGTCTTCCTATAGTCTTAAGTGTTGTTACACCCCCAGAGGGAGTTGAACCCTCGTTTTCTCCGTGAAAGAGAGAGGTCGTAACCACTGGACCATAGGGGCCTATGCCCACCTTGATCCAGAAATAAACTAGAAACAGAAATACTAGGTCCCGAGGGCCAACCACTCTTAGAAAATAAAAAAGCAATATAAACACATATAGTAGAAACACGTAGAAATATGTAATAAACCAAAATAGGGAATAAGGGCGGCTTAACTTAATATAACTCAGGGCGAAGGCCGCCTTTAGGATATGGATCAAACCGAAAAACTCGTTCATTATTCTGGGGGTTAATGGTAATCAAACTTTACCATTAAACTTTAAACTATACAACCTTGAAACTTGATTTCATTGGTCTTTCTCGTCTTTATCTCTATCATTCACAAAGCTGGGTTGGATCCCCAAGATCCTTTCCTTCGCATTGGATTTT